AAAAATTGCAATAGAAAAGAAAAAGAGAGGTTTGAGATGATTTTTCAATCTTTTATAGGGGATAATCTAGTATTCTTATGCATGAAGATAATTAATTCGATAGTTGTAATCGGACTCTATTATGGATTTCTGACCACATTTTCCATAGGGCCTTCTTATCTCTTCCTTTTTCGAGCTCGGGTTTTAGAAGAAGGGACCGAAAAAAAAATATCAGCAACAACTGGGTTTATTACGGGACAGCTCATAATGTTCATATCCATCTATTATGCGCCCTTGCATCTAGCATTGGGTAGCCCACATACAATAACTGTCATAGCTCTACCTTATCTTTTATTTCAGTTCTTCGGCAATAATCACAAAAACTTTTTGAATTATGGATACAAAAATCCAAATTCAATACGCAATTTTAGTATTCAAAAAATATTCTTTCAGAATCTTATTTTCCAGTTATTAAATCCTTTTTTTTTACCAAGTTCAATATTAATAAGATTAGTAAATATTTATTTATTTCGATGCAACAATAAATTTTTATTTTTCACAAGTAGTTTTATTGGTTGGTTAATTGGTCACATTTTTTTGATGAAATTGATTGAATTTATATTAGTCTGCATACAACAAAATAATTCAATTAAATCTAATGTATCTATTCAATCAAATAAGTACATTATGTCAGAATTTCGAAATTCAATGTTTAAAATGTTTATTATTTTCTTATTTGTTACCTGTTTATATTATTTAGGCAGAATACCGCCCCCCTTTTTTACTAAGAAATTGTCAGAAATTCAAAAAAGTAATGAAATTTATAAAAAAGGAAAAAGTGATGTCGAAAAAAATTTGCAAAGGGTACGAACTAAACAAAAACAAAAAAGATCCAAGAACAAAGATATTTTTTCGAAAAAAGAGAAGAATTTGTACAAAATCGATGAGGATAAATATAGCCTAGAATTTGCTCAAAAACCCTTTGTAAGCATTCTTTTTAATTATAAACGATGGAATCGTCCATTTCGATATATAAAAAATAATCGATTTGAAAATATCGTAAAAAATGAAATTTCAGAATTTTTTTTTCATACATGCCAAAGTGATGGAAAAGAGAGAATATCTTTTACGTATCCATCCAATTTATCAACTTTTCAAAAAATGATGGAAACAAAATTGGATCTCTTCACAAGAGATAAAATTTCCTATGACGAATTGTCTAATTATTGGAACTATACTAATGAAGAAAAAAGAAAGAAACTGAGCAATGAATTTCTAAATAGGGCAAAAGTTATAGATAATAAATGGATTTCTCTGGATATATTGGAAAACCGAATTCGATTGTGTAATGATGAAACTAAAACAAAATACTTAACTAAAATATATGATCCTTTTTTAAACAGATCTTTTCGTGGACGAATCCAAGATGAAAAAACTTACAAAAAAAATCAAATTTTGATAAATAAAATTCATGGTACCTTTCTTTATATTAATAATAATATTTATCAAAATAATAATAATAATTATCAAGAATTGGAGGAAAAAATAAAAACATTTGATCGAAAAGCATTAGAAATTTCATTTTTTTTTTTTAACCCAATCCATAAATTTTCACAAAAATCAGTATCAAGCTTAGGTTGTGAAGCACTCTATTTATTTCCAGAAGATGAACAAATCAAAAAGAATTCTGAAGATGAAGAAGAAAAAAAAAAAAGAATCAAAATCTTATTCGATGCAATTAAAACAGATTTGAAGGAAAAAACAATAGTAAATCGAAATAGAACTGAATGTATTAGAATAAACGAAATCAGTAAAAAAGTTCCTCGATGGTCATACAAATTTATTGACGAATTAGAACAACTGGACGGAAAAATTGAAGCAGAGAATTATCAAATTCGTTCTAGAAAAGCCAAACGTGTAGTCATTTTAAATAAATCTAAATTTTTTAAGAAAGACAATACTTATAATGATACGGAAGATACCGATAATACTAAAAAAAAAAACGAATTGGCTTTAATACGTTATTCACAACAATCGGATTTTCGGCGAGACATAATAAAAGGATCTATACGTGCTCAAAGGCGTAAAACAGTTACTTGGAAATTTTTTCAAAAAAGTGTGCATTCCCCTCTTTTTTTGGATAAAATGGAGAGACCTTTATTCTTTTTTTTTGATAGTATCAAGTCAATGAAAATCTTTTTTATGTTAAAAAATTGGATGCGAAAAAAGAAAGAATTTCAAATTTATGATTATACAGAGAAAAAAGTAAAAGAAAGTTCGAAAGAGGAACAAAAAAAAGAAAATGAGGAAAAAAAACGTATCGAAATAGCAGAAGCCTGGGATAGTATTATATTTGCTCAAGTAATAAGGGGTTTTTTATTAATAACGCAATCGATTCTTAGAAAATATATTATATTACCTTCATTGATAATAATAAAAAATATTGTTCGTATATTATTTTTTCAATTTCCTGAATGGTCTGAAGATTTTAGGGATTGGAAGAGAGAAATGTATATTAAATGTACGTATAATGGTGTTCAATTATCTGAAACAGAATTTCCAAAAAAATGGCTAACAGACGGTATTCAGATAAAGATATTATTTCCTTTTCGTCTAAAACCTTGGCACAAATCTAAGCTACGATCCAATGAAAAGAAAAAAGATCAAATGAAAAAAAAGAACTTTTGTTTTTTAACAATTTGGGGAACAGAAGTCGAATTGCCCTTTTCTGGTTCTACCCAAAATCTATTTTCATTTTTTAATCCGATTTTTAAAGAACTAAAAAAAAAAAAGAAACAATTTCAGTTTTTCATTTTTCTAGTTCGAAAAGCTTTAAGTGAAAAACTGAAATTGTTTCTAAATATCTTAAAAGAAAAAGCAAAATGGATCATCAAAAGTATTCTATTTCTAACGAAAAAAATAAAAAAAATTTCAAAAGTTCTATTTATTAAATTTAAATTCAAAAAAATAGATGAATTGAGTGAAAGCAAAAAAGATTCAATAATCGGGAAGAACAGTCCAATTATTTTCGAAGTAACCACTCAAATTCAATCTATAAATTCGGCAAATTATTCAATAAAAAAAAAAAAAATAAAGGATCTGAATGCTAAAAGAAAAGAAATTTTTAAAAAAATCGAAAAAATGAAAAAAGGGCTTATAATTTTAGAGACAAATATTAATTCGAACAAAACTACTTATGGTGTTAAAAGGATCGAATTAAAAAACAAAAATTGGCAGATATTAAAAAGAAGAAGAAATGTTCAATTAACTCGTAAATCACATTCTTTTTTTAAATTTTTCATAAAAAGGACATACATAGATATCTTTCTATATATCATTTGTATTCCGAGGATCAATACACAACTTTTTCTTGAATCAACAAAAAAAATTTTCAATAAATCCATTTACATTAATAAACCAAATGCAGAAAGAACTGATAAAACAAATCAAAATATAATTCGCTTTATTTCGATTATACACAAATATTTTAATACTAGGAATACAAATTCAAAAAATTCTTGTGACGTCTCCTTTTTGTCACAAGCATATGTATTTTTAAAATTATTACAAACCCGAATTATTAACATATATAAATTAAGATCGGTTTTTGAATATCATGAAAATTTTTTTTTTCTTAAAAATGAAATAAAAGATTCTTTTTTTGGAATAGAGGGAATATTTCATTCGAAATTAAAACATAAGAACTCTCACAATTCTGGAATAAATCAATGGACAAATTGGTTAAAGGATCATTATCAATATGACTTATCCCAAAGCAGATGGTCCAGATTAGTACCACAAAAATGGAAAAATAAGATCATTCAATGTCGCGTAACTCAAAATCAAGATTTAACTAAATATAATTCATATGAAAAAAGCCAATTAATTCTTTACAAAGAAGAACAAGTAGGTGCATTAAAAAAAACAAAAATGAGAAAACAATATAGCTATGATCTTTTATCCTATAGTTTTATCAATTATGTGGATAAGAAAGACTCATATATTTATGGATCGAAATCCCTATTTCAAGTTCAAGCAAATAAAAAAAAAGTAATTTATTCTAATTACAACGCGCATAAAAATGAATTATTTGATATAATAGGTAATATCTTTATCAAAAATTATATAGCGGAAGACACTATTATAGATATGGAAAAAAACCAGTATAGAAAGTATTTCGATTGGGCGAGAATCAATATAGAAATACTAAATCGTTCCATATCGAATCCTGAATTTTGGTTCTTTTCAAAATTAGTGATATTTTATAATGCATATAGGGATAACCCATGGATCATACCAATCAAATTACTTTTTTTTAATTTGAATCAAAATATTAGTGAAAATAAAAATAACATTACTAGAAAGAAAAAAATAAGCGATATTTATCGACCATCGAAAAAAAAGAAATCTCTTGAATTGGAGTTAGAGACTCAAAATCAAGCAAAAACATTATACGTCGATCAAATAAATCTTGAAATACCTCTTTCAAACCAAGAAAAAGATTTTGTAGGATCAGGCAATGAAAAGAATATTAAGGGTATAAAGAAAAAGAAAGACAAGAACAAGATGGAGGCAGAACTTAATTTCTTACTAAGAAATTTTTTGATTTTACATTTGAATTGGAAGAATTTCTTAGGTCAAAGAATATTTAAAAATGTTAAAGTATATTGTCTCCTGATTAGATTGAAAAATTTAAGAGAAATTACTATAGCGTCTATTCAAAGAGGAGAGCTAGGTCTAGATATTATGATGATTCAAAATCAGAAGAATTTAACTCTTCAAGGCTTAAGAAAAAATAAAAAATTTATAAAAAAAGAAATATTTGTTATAGAACCTGTTCGTTTGTCTAGAAAAAACAAGAAAAAATTTCTTATGTATCAAACCGTGGGTCTTTCATTAATTCATAAGAATAAACGAAAAATTTATAAAAAATACCCAGAAAAATGTAATGTTAATAAGCAAAATTTAGATAAATACATTACAAGAACAAGAGATCAAAAGGTAATAGAAAAAAAGAATTTTGATTTACTTGTTACTGAAAATATTTTATCCCCTAGACGTCGTAGAGAATTGAGAATTCTAATTTGTTTAAATCCAAGTAATATAAATAGTATAGATAGAAACACAATATTTTATAATGAAAATAAAGTCCATAATTGTTTTCAAGTTTTGACTAAAAACTATATATATCTTGAGAAAGAGAAAAAAAAACGAATGAATTTCCAAATTTTTCTTTGGCCAAATTATCGATTAGAAGATTTAGCTTGTATAAATCGCTATTGGTTTTCTACCCATAATGGAAGTCATTTCAGTATAGTAAGAATACATATGTATCCGCGATTGAAAATTCGTTAATCGAAATTTGTCTTCATATAAAATACATAACATAAATACAGACGCGCATTGTGGCATTGATATAAATAAAATGAAATATCCATTAGATCAAAAAAAATCAACGAAATCCTCTTTTATTTTTTAAGGAAATTCATATTTATATACAAAATTCAAAATTAGTGTCATTATTATTACTGATCAATAAATCAAATATATATATAAAGCGAGGAGATGGGAAAATAAAAAAAAAGAAATATATATATATAAAGCGAGGAGAAGGAAAAAACTTTCAATTTTTTATGGTAAAAAATGCATTTATACCTGTTATTTCAGAAGAAAAAAAAGAAAAAAACCCGGGATCGGTTGAATTTCAAGTATTCAATTTTACCAATAGAATACGAAGACTTACTTCACATTTTGAATTGCACCGAAAAGACTATTTATCTCAAAGAGGTTTACGTAAAATTCTGGGAAAACGGCAACGATTACTATCTTATTTGTCAAAGAAAGATGGAATACGTTATAAAAAATTAATAAATCAGTTTGATATTCGGGAGTCAAAAATTCGTTAAATTGAAAAGTAATTCTCAATTATTCGATTTATTAGATCTTGCATTTTGATGAACTTTTTTAAGCGATTCATATAAGAATGAATCGAGGAAAAACCTATGAATATCTTAACTACAAGAAAGGACTTTATGATAGTTAATATGGGCCCTCACCACCCATCAATGCATGGTGTTCTTCGACTTATTGTTACTCTAGATGGTGAAGATGTTATTGATTGTGAACCAATATTGGGTTATTTACACAGAGGAATGGAAAAAATAGCGGAAAATCGAACAATTATACAATATCTGCCTTATGTAACACGTTGGGATTATTTAGCTACTATGTTTACAGAAGCAATAACTGTAAACGGACCAGAACAATTGGGAAATATTCAAGTACCTAAAAGAGCCAGCTATATCCGAGTAATTATGTTGGAATTGAGTCGTATAGCTTCTCACCTATTATGGCTAGGGCCTTTTATGGCAGATATTGGTGCACAAACCCCTTTCTTCTATATTTTCAGAGAAAGAGAATTAATTTATGATCTATTTGAAGCTGCGACGGGTATGAGAATGATGCATAATTTTTTTCGTATTGGGGGGATAGCAACTGATTTACCTTATGGTTGGATAGATAAATGTTTTGATTTCAGCGATTATTTTTTAACAAGGATTGTTGAATATCAAAAACTTATTACTCGAAATCCTATTTTTTTAGAACGGGTTGAAGGGATAGGGGTTATTGATGGAAAGGAAGTAATAAATTGGGGTTTATCGGGACCGATGCTTCGGGCTTCCGGAATACAATGGGATTTACGTAAAATTGATAATTATGAATGTTATGAAGAATTTGATTGGGAAGTTCAATGGCAAAAAGAAGGAGATTCATTAGCTCGTTATTTAGTTCGAATTGGTGAAATGATGGAATCCATAAAAATTATTCAACAAGCTTTGGAAGGAATTCCTGGCGGGCCATATGAAAATTTAGAAATCCGTTCCTTTGATAGAGAAAACGAGCCAGAATGGAATGATTTTGAGTATCGATTTATTAGTAAAAAACCGTCTCCGACTTTTGAATTGCCAAAACAAGAACTTTATGTAAGAATTGAGGCCCCAAAGGGAGAATTGGGAATTTTTCTAATAGGAGATCAAAATGGTTTTCCTTGGAGATGGAAAATTCGTCCACCGGGTTTTATCAATTTGCAAATTCTTCCTCAATTAGTTAAAAGAATGAAATTGGCCGATATTATGACAATACTAGGTAGCATAGATATTATTATGGGAGAAGTTGATCGTTGAAATGATAATAGATATAACAGAAATACAAGATATGCATTTTTTTTTCAGATTAGAATCCTTTAAAGAAGTATATGGAATTATATGGGCATTTTCACCTATTTTTATTCTTGTATTGGGAATTACAATAAGTGTACTAGCAATTGTATGGTTAGAAAGAGAAATATCCGCAGGAATACAACAACGTATTGGACCTGAATACACCGGTCCTTTTGGAGTTCTTCAAGCTCTAGCCGACGGAACAAAATTACTTTTCAAAGAAAATCTTATTCCATCTAGAGGAGATATTCGTTTATTCAGTATAGGACCATCCATATCAGTCATATCAATTATAATAAGCTATTCGGTAATTCCTTTTGGGTATAATTTTGTTTTATCTGATCTGAATATTGGTGTTTTTTTATGGATTGCTATTTCGAGTATTGCTCCCATTGGACTTCTTATGTCAGGATATGGGTCAAATAATAAATATTCCTTTTTGGGTGGTCTACGAGCAGCTGCTCAATCGATTAGTTATGAAATACCATTAGCTCTATGTGTGTTATCGATATCTCTACGTGCGATTCGTTAAGACAGAAATTTGTCGTTCGATACTATTACTATTGCTATACTCCTTTCTTTTTAATACTTTTCTAGTACTAGTATAAGGAGGTTAATAAATTGAATATATATATATTCCTTTTATTTTTAGTATTTATTTATTCAGATTGAATAATTTAATCAGATAGTTATATGAGTGCAATAAAACAGCTTCTATTGAATATAATTTATGAATACTATATTACTTATAGTTAATAGAAAGTATGATAATTTAAAATTGCAGTAAAAATATTGAGTCTCATTTTCTATGTATAAGAATTAAGTGAAAAAATCAATTCAATTTTAAGTAGAAGTGGTCGTTTATCCCAAGGTTGGTTGATTAATCATCCTGTCTTGAAGCGGGCACAAAAGACCAACTTTAATTTATTTTAATATATTTTATATATATTACCATATATATAAAATATATTAAAATAAATAAGGGATTAATAAAAAAAAATGAATGGATGGTTAGAAACACCAAGATATACAAAGGATTTGTAACGTATATTTTTTTAAATATCCAAAAGAACATTTATGACTAATAGAAAAAAGAATACTAATTGGGGCTTTCAATTGGTAGAAAAAAGAAAGCCGTACTCCCCACAATTCCGATCCAGAGTATCTTCTATCCACTAATTAAATAAATGACTATCAGAAACGAAATAATCCTTTAATTTTTTTCTTAAGTCCCTTTTTTATTATACTTGCATAAAAAAAGAATAGGTTAAGAACAAAAAAAAAAGGGATCCACTTTTTCTTTTTTTGTCTTATATCCATATTTATGGAGATAGAATTCATGTCATAATTTTGAAAACTAATATGTAATTCTTTTTCGTAATCGAAAACGATTAGGAAGTTATTGGAAGGAGTTATTGATAATTCTAAAAGAGTATTTTATGAAAGAATTTAGTTATTACTCAACAAATTTACTTTTTGATTTGTTAAGGGATGAGATCAATTCAGAAGTACCTTTCATATTTTTTATTTATTTATAAAAAAAAATTTCAAAATATGAAATACAATGTATTTTTCCTTATTCCAATTTTTTATTAGGTTATTAGGACAGACAGAATTCTATTGGTCTAATTCAGAACCGTCCAATAAAATGGAATCTTATATATCTTAGGGATATCAAGGGATAAATAAATGGCTCGGTCCGTAGATTTTTTTAAGGCTTTAAAAAGGAGCCGTATGAGGTGAAAATCTCATGTACGGTTCTGGAATAGAGATGGGAACAGTAATGTTATCACCGACTAGGATTATCAAACAGTTTAAGTACAGTTGATATAGTTGATGCTCAATCAAAGTATGGTTTTTGGGGATGGAATTTATGGCGTCAACCTATGGGTTTCATCATTTTTATAATTTCTTCCCTAGCAGAATGTGAAAGATTACCTTTTGATTTACCAGAAGCGGAAGAAGAATTAGTAGCAGGTTATCAAACCGAATATTCGGGTATCAAATTTGGTTTATTTTACGTTGCTTCCTATTTAAACCTATTAATTTCTTCGTTATTTGTAACAGTTCTTTACTTGGGTGGTCCAAATATCTCTATTCCTTACATATTTGTTTCTGAATTTTTTGAAATAAATAAAGCATATGGAGTTTTTATAACAATAATGGGTATCTTTATTACACTAGCTAAAACTTTTTTATTTTTATTTGTTTCTATCACAACACGATGGACTTTGCCTAGACTAAGAATAGATCAATTATTAAATCTTGGGTGGAAATTTCTTTTACCCATTTCTCTTGGTAATCTATTATTAACAACTTCGTCTCAACTGTTTTCACTATAAAAAATGGACCTTCTATATTAAAATTAAAAACTTGTATCAAACAAGAGAAAGAAAAAAATATTCAGAGATATTCACGATATGTTCCTTATGGTAACTGGATTCATAAATTATGGTCAACAAACAGTCCGAGCTGCAAGGTACATTGGTCAAGGTTTCATGATTACCTTATCTCACGCAAATCGTTTACCTGTAACTATTCAATATCCTTATGAAAAAATAATCACATCAGAACGTTTCCGTGGTCGAATACATTTTGAATTTGATAAATGCATTGCTTGTGAAGTATGTGTTCGTGTATGTCCTATAGATTTACCCGTTGTTGATTGGAAACTAGAAACGGATATTCGAAAGAAACGATTGCTTAATTACAGTATTGATTTCGGAATCTGTATATTTTGTGGTAACTGTATTGAGTATTGTCCAACAAATTGTTTATCAATGACTGAAGAATATGAACTTTCGACTTATGATCGCCACGAATTGAATTATAATCAAATTGCTTTGGGCCGTTTACCAGTATCAGTAATTGATGATTATACAATTCGAACGATTCAAATAAAATTATAAATTATTGATAATTAAATCCAATTCTTCTGAAAACGAAAATTATCGAATATAAATCCAATCATATATTATACATATACTTCTTTTACTTCTTTAATTTTTAAAATTTTAATTTTCTAGTTTGAAATTACTCTTTCATATAAAGAAACGAATCAAATGATATTGATTCGATAATAACTGTACTTATAGCAATTCACTTTTTTTATATTTTATATTAGGATCATTTCTTATCTTAGGATTAGGTTCAATTCAATGCGGAGAGAATTTTAGTATTTCATCTATAATTTTTTTCCTGGTCATATCAATAAGGTCATGAAATTTCGATTTATTTATCTCTTATTTTACATATAATGGATTTGCCTGAACCGTTACATGATTTTCTTTTAGTCTTTTTGGGGTCAGGTCTTATACTAGGAAGTCTAGGAGTAGTATTATTTACGAATCCAATTTTTTCTGCTTTTTCGTTGGGAATGGTTCTTGTTTGTATATCTTTATTCTATATTTTATCAAACTCCCATTTTGTAGCTGCATCACAGCTACTTATTTACGTGGGCGCTATAAATGTTTTAATCATATTTGCTGTGATGTTCATGAATGGTTCAGAATATTACCAAGATTTTCATCTTTGGACCGTTGGGAACGGAATTACTTTGACGGTTTGTACAAGTATTTTTCTTTCACTAATAACTACTATTCTAGATACATCATGGCATGGGATTATTTGGACTACAAGACCAAATCAGATTATAGAGCAAGATTTGATAAGTACTAGTCAACAAATTGGAATTCATTTATCAACAGATTTTTTTCTTCCATTTGAACTCATTTCAATAATTCTTTTAGTTGCTTTGATAGGTGCAATTGTTGTGGCTCGCCAATAAGATATTTTTCGAACTAACAATATAAATCCAAATTGAATTTTGTTAGATTTTATCACATTTATTTTCGTTGAATTCTATGTGAACGTAAAAGAGTATTTATGTAGAAAATCGTTTTTTATTGTCAATATATTATCTTTTTGTAGTAGACTTTTTATATTCTTTAGTCAATAAAATCCGTTAAATTCTCGTTCATATTGAAATGAATAAAAATTGATAAGGAGTTGGTCAATGATATTTGAACATGCACTTGTTTTGAGTGCCTTTTTATTTTCTATAGGTATCTATGGGTTGATTACAAGTCGAAATATGGTTAGAGCCCTTATGTGTCTTGAACTTATACTGAATGCAGTTAATATAAATCTCGTAACCTTTTCCGATTTTTTTGATAGTCGTCAATTAAAAGGAAATATTTTTTCAATTTTTGTTATAGCTGTTGCAGCCGCTGAAGCAGCTATCGGACTGGCTATTGTTTCCTCTATTTATCGTAATAGAAAATCAACTCGTATCAATCAATCGAATTTGTTGAATAAATAGTATTACTAAAAAAAAGTAGAACTTATAATAGTGTGTACTATTAATCAATTCAAATGGGCATATATTTCAAATTGGCATATATGATATATAACTTATGATAATGTGATAATGTTTGCAAAAACAAACATAAGAAATCAAAGTATCTTGGTTCTATTATGTTATTTTTATTTTAATTAATCTATAAGTAGATTTTGATTAGCAAAATTATGATAAATCATTGATTCATCTGGTGTAATATTTATATATAATTCGTTTACGATTTTACTAGATCGAAAATGGTGAATTTTTGATGTTCAAGGATTACGATCCAATGTCACATTCAGTAAAGATTTATGATACATGTATAGGATGTACTCAATGTGTTCGAGCCTGCCCCACAGATGTTTTAGAAATGATACCTTGGGATGGATGTAAAGCTAAACAAATTGCTTCTGCCCCAAGAACAGAAGACTGTGTTGGTTGTAAGAGGTGTGAATCCGCCTGTCCGACGGATTTCTTAAGTGTTAGAGTTTATTTATGGCATGAAACAACTCGAAGCATGGGTCTAGCTTATTGATATATTTCAAAAAGAACCACACACAAGTACCTTTTTTTTACTGGCAAAAACCCGCGCTCAAAATACAAAAGATTTGTTTTTGTATTTTGAGCGCGGGTTTTTCTAGTCTAAGTATATCTTATTTTTATCACGAATTTTTTTCCTTGGTTAACAATAATTGTAGTTTTGCCAATAGCCGCGGGTTCCTTAATTTTCTTATTTCCTCATAAAGGAAATAAGGTCATTAAGTGGTATACTATTTGTATTTGTTTAATTGATCTACTTCTAACAGCCTATGTATTTTGTTATCATTTCGAATTGGATGATCCACTAATTCAATTGACAGAAAATTATAAATGGATCCATTTTTTTGACTTTTACTGGAGATTCGGAATAGATGGACTCTCTATAGGACCCATTTTATTGACAGGATTCATTACTACTTTAGCTACGTTAGCGGCTCAGCCAGTTACTCGAGAATCCAAATTTTTTTATTTCCTGATGTTAGCAATGTATAGTGGTCAAATAGGAACATTTGCTTCTCGAGACATTTTACTTTTTTTCATCATGTGGGAATTCGAATTAATTCCCGTTTATCTACTTTTATCCATGTGGGGTGGAAAAAAACGTTTGTATTCAGCTACAAAATTTATTTTGTACACTGCGGGAAGTTCTGTTTTTTTATTACTGGGAATTCTGGGTATGGGTTTATATAGTTCGAATGAACCAACATTAAATTTTGAATTATTAACTAATCAATCATATCCCATGGCGTTGGAAATAATATTCTATGTGGGATTTCTTATTGCTTTTGCTGTCAAATTACCAATTATACCCTTACATACGTGGTTACCCGACACCCACGGAGAGGCACATTACAGCACTTGTATGCTTTTAGCCGGAATATTATTAAAAATGGGAGCATATGGGTTGGTTCGAATTAATATGGAATTATTATCTCGTGCTCATTCTATATTTTGCCCCTGGTTAATGCTATTAGGTTCAATTCAAATAATCTATGCAGCTTCAACATCTCTTGGTCAACGTAATTTAAAAAAAAGAATAGCTTATTCTTCGGTATCTCATATGGGTTTCTTAATTTTAGGAATTGGCTCTATAAGCGATACAGGTCTCAACGGGGCTATTTTACAAATAATCTCTCATGGATTTATTGGCGCTGCTCTTTTTTTCTTGGCGGGAACTAGTTATGATAGACTACGTCTTCTTTATCTCGACGAAATGGGTGGAATGGCTATCCCAATGCCAAAAATATTCACAGTTTTCACTATGTTATCGATGGCTTCTCTTGCATTGCCGGGCATGAGCGGTTTTGTTGCAGAATTGATAGTCTTATTAGGAATAATTACTAGCCAAAAATATCTTTTAATCACAAAAATACTAGTAACTTTTGTAATAGCAATTGGAATGATATTAACTCCTATTTATTCATTATCTATCTTACGTCAAATGTTCTATGGATACAAGATTTTTAATACACCAAATTCTTTTTTTTTTGATTCGGGGCCACGAGAATTATTTATTTCAATTTCTATCCTTATACCTGTTATAAGTATTGGTATTTATCCAGATTTTATTTTTTCATTTTCGGCTGACAAGGTTGAAGCTATTCTATCTAATTTTTTATAGATAGTTTTCAAGAATAAATGAAAAAAAAAAGAAATAAATCCTATGTACAATACAAATATATATATATATTTGTATTGTATTAATTATGTATTAAAAAAGAAATAATTCTAAGTGAATATGTTGTTTGTGAGAAACCCTTGAGTCACTACCGCATTACTTGGTTTAAGGGGTTCTCTATCATTTATTTGAATTTTTCTTTTTAGTTATTATATATATTTATTCTATTTTATTTGGGTTTCTGTATTTAGATTTGTAAAGTTGTTTCTTCACTTTAATTCAATTAGATGTAAATGAACCATAACTATGTAGTCCTATTCCTAAAAGATTTATCCCTAAATAACATACCCAAATTATAAAAAAACCCATAGAAGCCACTATTGAAGAGTTTATATATTCTAATTTTTTATTTTTTCTAGTATGTAAATAAATCGCGAATATAGTCCAAGTAATAAAAGCCCAAGTTTCCTTTGGATCCCAATTCCAATATGATCCCCATGCCTCATTAGCCCATACTGCTCCTGAAATAATACCTATTGTTAAAAAGATAAAACCTAGACTAATAGTACGGTAACCCCAACGATCCAATTGTTGAATAAATTGAGATCTATAATAATTTCTATAAGACGAAAAAGCTGTTTTTTGGAAAACATTATTTTTTTCATTCATATTCATGTATTTAATTTCGATAAAAGAAAATGATTCATTTATTAAAAAAAACAAATTCTTGCTTTTACCAAGCAGTTCTTGGAATGTAATGACTAAAATAGCCACAGATAATAATGATCCACATAAAAGAGTTGCATAACCCAATATCATCATACTTACGTGCATCATTAACCAATGGGACTGTAAAGCGGGTACTAATATTATGGATTCGTTCATTTTTTTAAAAAGACCTGAAGTAGCAAAGACTTGAGTAAAAATAACACTTGGTACGATTATTGTGTTTAAATAGTAGTTTTTATGTTTTTTGAAGGAAGGAACCATATAAAAAATGGAAAAAGTCCATGAAAGAAATATTAATGATTCATATAAATCACTAAACGGTAAATGTCCCGAAAAAGCCCAACGAGTAACTAACAATCCTGTTATACAAAAAAAGGTTATTATCATGCCTTTTTTTGACGAATCATATAATCTTATGATTTCATTGACTAATAATAAGGTTATCAAATGAATTGAAATTAAAATGGATACGACCGAAAACGATATATGAGTTAATATATGCTCTAAAGTTGAAAATACCATCATATAATATATAATGACAAAATCGAAATACTAGGAATAGAAATAAGAATTGAGTTCATTATAGGACCTTTTTTTTTTTGAAAAGATATCATGCCGCTACTCGGACTCGAACCGAGATGCTCTAGCACTGCTTCCTAAGAGCAGCGTGTCTACCAATTTCACCATAGCGGCTTACTCAAAATCATAATAATTAATTTTTAATCAATTGTCGAGATTCAAAGAATCAATTAAAGTAAAATATTTGTTTACTAAACATTAAATAAAGAATTTTATTAGAATCTATTCGAAATATATATTTCAATACTTTTCTTTTTATTCTATATCTATATTCTTATTCTAAATATAAAATATAAATACATTTTTTATTCTGAAGTCTTAGTAAAAGTAAAAAAAAAATTATATTATTATATATAAATTAATAATTATAAAATTATAATCCAATTATTATGTTTATGTTATGGAATTTTAAATGACTCTTTTTTTATTTATTTCATTTTCTGAATATAAAGAAATGTATTTCCATTTTTTTATATTCAGTGGAAAATAAAAAAGAGCACTTCTATAATAAAAATAAAAAATGGAACACTACATTCAAAGTATTTTTTATTAGAATATAGATAATGTAAATATTATAAATTAATACTATAACTATATATATTAAATATTAAATTTATATTAGTATTTTTTTTATTTTAAAAATATTCATTGAATCCAGTTAATTGAAATTACTCTAACGTTTGTATTTGTTACAAAAAAAGCTTTTTGAATTCCCCGTAAAAATAGATTGTGCTAATGAAAAAGCTTTCAATCTTGTCCAATATCCTTTCTTTTTCCATAAAGTATTCCGAATAATTTTTTTTGATATAGAAGTGCGCTTTTTTGGAACTGCCATATAATTTATATAGTTTTTCATTTTTATATAGTTCTATGTCAAAGACATTTTTTTCCGTAAATGAAAAGGAATTTCTCTTTAATTAGCCATATATCTTAATTCCCATTTTTTGTTTCCTATTTAAAGTAAAACATTGAATATTATAACCCTTTTTTTTATTTATTTTTCCAAACATCAAGATTTTTTATTGTAATCAAAATACTAAATTAGTTAAAAAATCAAAAATGAACCCATGATTTTTGTCAAAAAAGGACTTTTTTTTAATTCATCATTCATATAAAAATAAAAAATGTTCTTAGTTTTGGTGTAATTAATTATTTTATTCCAACTCTATACATAAAATTAAATTCGAATTAAAAAAAATTTATTTTTTGCTAGGAATTTCGTTATCGCTCCATTTTTAGTTTATACTTTGTAATATGTAATGTAATATGTAATATTTCAAATATTGAATAAAGATTCAAATTAATAATACATCTGTCTATTTTAATTCTATATTTCTTTTTTTATTAACCGAACTCCTTCTTTACAAAAAAGATAAAAAACCAACGAATAAGAAATAAAATTCATTAGAATCGGAATTTTTTTTGTTTATTGTATGGAATATACATATCAATATTCATGGATTATACCTTTTATTCCATTTCCAGTTCCTATGTTAATAGGAGTGGGACTTTTATTTTTTCCGACGGCAACAAAAAATCTGCGTCGTATGTGGGCTTTTCCTAGTATTTTATTGTTAACTATAGTTATGATTTTTTCGGTTGATCTGTCTATTCATCAAGTCAATAATAGCTCTATTTATCAATATGTATGGTCTTGGACCATAAATAATGATCTTTCTTTAGAGTTTGGGTGCTTAATCGATTCACTTACGTCTATTATGTCAATATTAATTACTACTGTTGGTATTTTGGTTCTTATTTATAGTGATAATTATATGTCTCATGATCAAGGATATTTGAGATTTTTTGCTTATATGATTCTTTTTAATATTTCAATGCTGGGATTAGTTACTAGTTCGAATTTGATACAAATTTATGTTTTTTGGGAATTGGTTGGAATGTGTTCTTATTTATTAATAGGCTTTTGGTTCACACGTCCTATTGCGGCAAATGCTTGTCAAAAAGCATTTGTAACTAATCGTGTAGGGGATTTTGGTTTATTATTGGGAATTTTAGGTCTTTATTGGATAACGGGTAGTTTGGAATTTAGGGATTTGTTTCAAATAATAAATAACTTAATTTATAAAAATGAGATTAATGTTTTTTTTGTTACTTTGTTTGCCCTCTTCCTATTTTGTGGCGCAGTCGCTAAATCCGCCCAATTTCCTCTTCATGTGTGGCTACCTGATGCTATGGAAGGACCTACTCCTATTTCCGCCCTTATACATGCTGCTACTATGGTAGCGGCTGGAATTTTTCTTGTAGCTCGGCTTCTTCCTCTTTTCATAGTTCTACCCCCAATAATGAATGGAATAGCTTTTATAGGTATAATAACCGTAGTATTAGGAGCTACTTTAGCTATTGCTCAAAAAGATATTAAGAAAAATTTGGCCTATTCCACAATGTCTCAATTGGGTTATATGATGTTAGCTTTAGGTATGGGATCCTATCGAGCCGCTTTATTTCATTTGATTACTCATGCTTATTCAAAAG